ACATTTATCATCAACCAAATGGGGGAATTTCCATTTCTTCGACTAGTACCGATTCGATTGATGGGAGAGAGGCATATGTGGATTAGTACAATTATTATATTATTATTATTAGCATCAGATTCAGGATTCCACGGGATACCGTACTGTACTGGGTCTGGCTTTTTCAATTACTCCCGATCTGTGAAATATGAAATAGAGTAGAGTATTGTATGTTTCCCGGGAGTACATACATAAATGGAATTTGTACAATATAAAAAAAATTGAACATAGTTACTGTGTTGTGTATAGAATAGTATAGAATACTTTTTTTTTAAGATTAAAATAAAAGTATATCCTTTTCGGGCCCTATTTTGTGTAACCTCAATTTCAAATTTTACTAATTTGAAATAATCTATCTCATTCAAATTTCGCATTGAGCTTTTGATATATGCGTCCCATTACTAATCCAATGAAAGAGGATATTCAAAAAATAAAGATCAAACAAGGATCACTTTTTTATTAGCGAGGTAATGAATTTTTTTTTTTATAAGGGTTTTTCCTTGAAAGAACAAACTTTTTAAATTTATATATAAATATATAAAAAAATAGTTAATTTGATGGAATATTCGATTTTTTTATACCGGAATTTGTACTCGTCTTTATCATACTTCTTTTGTTTTCCAAGAAGATTGGATCATTAAAAAAAGGAGTTTATAACTTAGCTCCTTCCTTTTTTTCATTGAGCTTCTATTGTTTGTTGGGGTTTGTTTAGAACCAATGGTAAGTGGAAAGGCGGTTAGATGATACTTCATCAGATGATTGTACAAAGAGGGCGGTAGGTTATAGAAAAGAAAGAATGAAAAATAAATAAAGGAATTATTGATTGTATCGGGAATCAAATTTTGAGTTCAGTATGGATAAAAGATCGTCCTATGTTATACTATTCAATTCTTGACGATGAATCGATTTGATAGCTCCGATATTGTTATTCATGATATTGATCCGATTCGATATCATCGAGATGTAATGCATCCCATTGAATTTACAGGCGAAAGATTTATTATCTCTATGGGATTAACTCCCGAGTTATTGCGAATTAAAGAAAAATTAAACAATGAGATTATGGAAGTAAATATTCTCGCATTTATTGCTACTGCACTGTTTATTCTAGTTCCTACTGCTTTTTTACTTATAATATACGTAAAAACAGTCAGCCAAGGTGATTAATTTGAATTAAACTTGATTTTTTATTTCTTATCAATAATTGCAGAGAAGAAAAGGATAAAAATTTCGCGTCTTAAATGAAATGGGCAGACTAGAATCAGTCGTATTCTATGAGATACGATAGTATGGTAGAAAGATTCAGATATTTCTTTCTACCATACTATCTAGTATTGTTATTGTAGTGTATAAAGTTGTATTGTAATGCGGGTTAATTTAATATAGATTAATATAGATCAATCTACAATAGTATTATCATATTCCTTTTCTATATATATAGAAATCGATTAAATTACGTATATATAATATATATAGTGATAATGTATATTATATAGTATCCCAATTCTATATTCTTTGCTTTATCTACTTTATCTATTTGTATTTAATTTGTGTTGATTTGAATTAAATTAATTTGAAATAATCGAAAGCGACTTTTACGATTCGAATTCCTAGATTTCTGATTATTTTCAATATGAATCCCGATCGAAAGAATCAATGACTTCTTCGATGGGTATAATAAAATAATCTTTTAGTTAGCATTCCGACGAAGAAGTCATTGATTGAGGAGTTGACAAATGATCCATGGGAACTTCTTCGGATTTCGAAAAGGATTAGTAAAACCCGTCGACTTTTAACATTTGAACCATGATATGAAATGGGTTCAATAAAACAAGCAAAACATAAATAAAATTTCTAAAATAGTAAAACTAAAACAAGCGGCGCAATATGTGACTCGCCCAAGACAATATTTTAGGATATGCAGTATCTCGTTGGACAACTACTATGTTGTTTCCCAATGTGTATCCACGTAATGGAATAACCGAATTGTTTTCTCTTTGATCTTTGAACAGTAAAGAGGTAAACAAAATAAAAAAAAGTTCCGTTCTTCCTCATGGTCCATATCTAACTTTGGTAAGAGTCAGTTCATCGAAATAGAAAATTTATGAAGAATTCAGTTGGAATAAATTGCCTACCATTTGTATTCCTTTTACTTTTTTTACTTTCAAAATACGAACACGGAAATAATTGAAATATTTCTTTGATTGAAAGAGTATTCTTCATATATATTTATTATTCATAGAATACATTACTCAACTAAAATCCAAGAGAATTTCGAAATGAAGATATTTTTCATTTCTATTTCAATTTAAAAATAAAATTTTAAATTGAAATAGTGAAATTTTAAATAAAAAAAACTTTGCCGAACGATCTATAAAAAAAAAGTGATACTGTTTAGTTCCTAAACTCAATTAGTAGTACTTCTAGAGTCCACTCCTTCCCCATACTACTAGTGAAAGGG